TACTGGCCCGGTCTTGAATTATATTGGATAGCCGTAGGGGGAATCTAATTAGTAGTTGTGGAAAGGGCAGAAGATACTTTGTATACAGATTCATGAGAGTTTCTGAGTGCTCGAGCAATCAATCAATATTAGATTGGGTGTATAATTTTATATAAAATGGAAAAGTGCAAAAAGAAATTCTTTCTTTTCGGTAATCCCTAGTCAACGATAGACTGTCTCCCGATTGTCTCTGTGAAACAATCGGGAGACAATAAGGATTAGATTAAATGGGAAATAGAGGTATGTGATAGTAGATAGTGATCTATCTTGATTCTATATTTTTATGCCTTTCATTAATACTGGGAACAAAAGAAACAAGGGATCTTATCTTATTATTCTTACATGTTCATTAGTAACATTCCCTTGATACTTTCCAAGGGTGTCGCTCGTATTTTGCTTGTGCTTAATGTTTTCTGATTCTACTAGAAATCTTATAAGAACTTGTTTTGTTATAAGTGGATTTATGGGATTGGTTCATCAAAGGTCTTGGGTCAGAATCCTTTTTTGACTCTGCACCATCGATTCCACTATTATTAGTGAGCAATAATGGAAAAATTCCTTCATATTCATAGAGATAGGGGACATAATTCACATGGATATAGTAAGTCTCGCTTGGGCTGCTTTAATGGTAGTCTTTACATTTTCTCTTTCACTCGTAGTATGGGGAAGAAGTGGACTTTAGAAGTACTATTGATTCAGTTGAGGAATCAAACTGTATCAATTGTTTTATAGATCGTTCTGCAAAGCGTTTTTTTAACTATTTTTTATATTTTTATAATATATACTAAAAAAATAGAAATAAAAATATCTTCATTGCGAAATTCCATTGTATTCTAGTGGAATAAGGTATTATATGAATAATACCTTTTCAATCAAAGGAATATTTCAACGATTCCCATGTTTGTATTTCGAAAGTAAAGTAAAAAGGATACAGATGATAGGAAATTGATTCCAGCCAAATTCGAATTCTATTCTTCCTAAATCCTCTATTTCGATGAACCGGTTCTTACCAGAATTTTATATGGACAATGAGGAACAACGGGCCCTTTTTCTTATTTGTTTTGGTTGTTTCCCTCTTTACTGTTCAAAGAGAAAGAGGAAGTCGTTCTGTTATTAAGTGGATACGCATTTTCTATGGGAAAGAACATAGACATGGTGGTTGTCCAGCGAGATATTACACATAATAAGATCTTGTCTTGGGCGAGTCCCATATTGTGCACTTACCATTTGTTTTATTATTTGAATAATTGGATTTATGCTTTATCGACTCATTTCAAATCATAGTTCAAAGGTTAAAAATCGGTGGGTTTTACTTTTACTATACTTCTTTTCGAAATCCGAAGAAGTTATTATAGAATTCCCTGGATCATCTATCAATGGCTCAATCAATTACTTCTTTGAAATGCTAAAAAAAAGATTACTTGGTTTTCTTTTATATCAGACCCATAAGAGTAAGAGTTCACTTTCGATTATTTCAAATTGATTGTAATCAATACAAATCAAAGCAAAGAAATAGAATTGGGGTGCTATGTATATATATGTAATTGATATCTACATATATGAAAATACATATTGTGTATTGATCTATATTAAGACGTTATACAGTACAACTTTAAATAACATTAATATATTAGTAAATATAATAGAATAATAGATAGACTGGTAGAAAGATTTATATATAAATCTTTCTACCAGTCTATCTATTAGAATACTATTAGAATACTAATACTGCTGATCCTAGTCCGCTCATTTCATTTAAGACACTAAATTGGAATCCTTTTCATTTTATTTCTTCAATTATTGATAAGGACTAAGAAGTTCAGTTTCATTTAAATTAATTATTTTGACTAACTGTTTTTACGTAAATGATAAGTAAAAAAGCAGTAGGAACTAGAATGAACAGTGCAGTAGCAATAAATGCGAGAATATTTACTTCCATAATATCATCGTTTCGTTTTTTTTTTAGCAATAACTCGGGATTTAATCCCATAGAGATGATAAATCTTTCACCTGTAATGTAAATTCAATGGGATGAATTACATCTCGATGATATTGAATCGGATCAATATCATGAATAACAATATCTGAGCTATCAAATTGATTCATCGTCGAGAATTGAATAGTATAACATAGGAAGATCTTTTATCCATACCGACTCCAAAATTTTATTCCTGATCCACTCAAGAATTCCTTTATTTATACACTCTTTTTTTCTATAACCTATTGCCTTCCTTGTACAATTATCAGATAAAGTACCATCTGACCGCTTTTTCTCTTCCATTGATTACAAACCCAAACAAACAATAGAAGTGAAATGGAAAAAAGGAATAGGGGTTAAGCTCTAAATTCCGTTTTTTAATGATCGAATTTTATTAGAAGATAAAGAAGTGTGATAAAGATGAGTACCGGTATAAAAGATCTAATATTCCATAAAATTCACTATTTTAGAGTTTGTTCTTTCTTCGACGGGACCCCTAAAAAAAGATTATTCATTACCTTGGTAAGAGTGGTAGGATCGTTGTTTGATCTTTTTTTTTTTAATATCCTCTTTCCTTGGATTATTACTCGGACTCATATATCAAGAGTTCAGTATGAAATTTGAAGGAGATCGATTCTTTCAAATTAAAATTAGTAATTGAAGTTACACAAAATGGGAGCCAGAAAAGGAGATAGGTTAAATTTGAAACGTATTCTATTAGGGTAACTATGTTAAATTCATTTTGTTTTTGTATCGTACAAAAAACGAATTCTATTTGTGTATGTGCTCCCGGGAACGATATGGTACTCTATTCCATTACACGGATCAGGAGTAATCGAAAAAGTAAGACCCAGCACGGTTGGCTACCTGAATATAATGCTACCAATAATTGTACTAATGCACATATGTCTCTCTCCCATCAATCGGTACTAGTTAAAGTAATGGAAATTCCCATATTTGTTTGAGGGGAAATTCGAAAGAAAATTTATATATATAGATATAATTATATATATATTATATAATTAATATAAATAAAAAAAAAGCATTCCCCCTAGGAATGAAAATCTGCTCCTTGTCGCTCTTTTCACAGAAAATAGATAGATGAATAAATCTATTTTATTTATTTTATTGGATCCGTCGGGACTGACGGGGCTCGAACCCGCAGCTTCCGCCTTGACAGGGCGGTGCTCTGACCAATTGAACTACAATCCCAGGGAAATAAGGTGTATAGCCATAGCCCACATATTCTTATGATTTAATTCAACCCATTTCTATTTAGAAATGGCCCTCTTATATTATAAGAGAGACGCGAGTGATATGATATATTGATTATACACTTGATTATACACACGGATATGCACTTTACTTTAGTGATTACTAGTATTTCGTTATTGACAAATCGATTGATAATCCATTTTTCAATGAAAAAAGTATTTTTTTTTCTTTACTCTTTTCCTTTCCTTAGACTTTATACTTACAGATCCTGATATGAATCTAGATCATTAACAAGATCAGAATTTGTAGGAACAAAACAAATAAGTAAAGCAAATAAATGGGGGTAGGTATATATCAGAAAATCTGACTTTCGTTATTCTTCTGTCTCCGACATTTCTAACGAACAAATGGGTTATAGCATTTCATGTTGGATCAGCGAATTATTGGGCCGAGCTGGATTTGAACCAGCGTAGGCATATTGCCAACGAATTTACAGTCCGTCCCCATTAGCCGCTCGGGCATCGACCCAAGAAGAATCAATTCTAGGCTTATTGATAATCCATAATAAACTTCCTTTCTTCCTACCCCCAGGGGAAGTCGAATCCCCGCTGCCTCCTTGAAAGAGAGATGTCCTGAACCACTAGACGATGGGGGCATACTTCCCCGATCGCCATCATACTAAGATGATAGTATTAATAGTTTTTTGAAATTGTCAATATAATGGAATGGTATGACTAGATCCGAAGGATCTTTCCTTCTTTTATGATTCCATATAATTTTTTGATTCGTCATTTAGATTCATGAATCATTCATTCTAATCGACATTCTATATATAAATCGATTAGAATTATATAAATCGACTTACTTTACTATAAGTATATTCAAAATAATTAAAATTCAAAAAAAAAAATGAAAATAATAAAGTTTAAATAATAAATAATGATAAAGACAAATAAAAATATATAAATAAATATAAATTAATAATTCGAAAATACGAAAGATAGTCTCTTTTCAGGTAGTCATTTGTCCGCCAAAACCGGTTAAACACCATTTCTTCCACCGTCATTCATTGATTCACTCATTGTTAAGATGAGATATGCCGATCTCTATCTCACACTAAACTAAGCCAGGAAATTAACAAATGATAAATCGGGGAAGAGGGATCAATAAGTTATCGAAAATTCTTTTTTCTCTAAGAATTTGGTTCAGGGAGGGGACAAGTCGAGTCTCTTCATCACATGATTCAATGAAATATCTTGGATCTATGTCGAATTAGTAGGTACATGTATCAATCAAGTTAATTTCATTCTGATGGGGATCAATTCAAAAGCAATTGGGGTTGGTCTTGAAATAGGTCATTGCATTGATATTTATTAAATCCAATATCAACAAATCATTTTACCCGATACTTGCTAGGTAAATAAAATTTCTCGTTTCTGAATGAGCCACTAGGCATTATGAATTTACTGCATGTACTTATGTATCTTATGTATATAATATATATACATACACATAGATATATATACACATAGATATATCTTATCTACATAGTGACCAATTCAGGAATTGAATAAAAGGGGCCCTTTTAACTCAGTGGTAGAGTAACGCCATGGTAAGGCGTAAGTCATCGGTTCAAATCCGATAAGGGGCTTTGCTTTTACTTTTTTCATAAAACTCCAGTCGTAGTATTCATATTTGAGCGTAGAATATAGATATTGTTGATATTTGTGATAAAAAAAATAACCAACTGTATAATTATAAGAAGTTT